TATTCCCGTAGCAATTGGGGTTATGGATTTTCAGTTTATGGGGGGTAGTATGGGATCCGTAGTCGGGGAGAAAATCACCCGTTTGATTGAGTACGCTACCAATCAATTTCTACCTCTTATTATAGTGTGCGCTTCGGGGGGAGCGCGCATGCAAGAAGGGAGTTTGAGCCTGATGCAAATGGCTAAAATATCGTCTGCTTTATATGATTATCAATCAAATAAAAAGTTATTGTATGTATCAATCCTTACATCTCCTACTACTGGTGGGGTAACAGCTAGTTTTGGTATGTTGGGAGATATTATTATTGCCGAACCAAATTCCTACATTGCATTTGCGGGTAAAAGAGTAATTGAACAAACATTGAATAAAACCGTACCCGAAGGTTCACAAGCGGCTGAATATTTATTCCAGAAGGGCTTATTCGACCTAATCGTACCGCGTAATCTTTTGAAAAGCGTTCTGAGTGAGTTATTTAAGCTCCACGCCTTCTTTCCTTTGAATTCCAATTCAATCAAGTAGAGTGCACTAAGTTCCATTTTTTTATTTGTAGGAAACAAGTAGTTAGCTTATCCGAATCTTAGCTTATCGGAATCAAAGTAACTAAAAAGGGAGTTTTCTTTGGCGACCTAAGATCTAATTGTAGAAAGAATAAAAATCAAAAGTTGGGGATAACTATTTCTTTATTAAAGTTGAAGCCAAGAACAAAACACAAAGAAACGAAGAAAAAAATGGATTATCATATGTATCTTTCATGTAGATAGATGAATAAGTCCATTTATTTAATTCTACATTCCTTGGACTTATTCTATATACTCACTTAGATACTTAATATCTCTAATTAAAATGAAAAATTTGCAAATTGAATTAATTAATAATAACTACGAATTCATAATAATTACAATTATTAATTATAATTAGTATAAATATAAAATATGATATTAAAAAAAAAAGAATAGGTACAAATAATAAACCGAGGTACCCCATTTTATGACAACTTTCCACTTTCCCTCTATTTTTGTGCCTTTAGTAGGCCTAGTATTTCCGGCAATTGCAATGGCTTCTTTATTTCTTCATGTTCAAAAAAACAAGATTGTTTAGATCCGAGGGGACCTAATCTCATTCGTTTTTTTTTTGAAACTTAGACTTGTAGCATAACATAGATATTTATTTCAGAAAAGAAAATATGGTAGAACATGTGATTTCTGTCGAACATAAAAGAAAAAGCTCTTATGCCTGCAGAAAATGATCTATAGGTAACTTAATTCTAGCCAGTTTCAAATAGATCAGGATCGCTGGATGCCTAAAATGTAAAGTTGGCCGATCTATATGTATATCAATATGTATATTGGGATCATATGAGGGGTATGTTATTATTTTAGATCTAAACAAATTTGATGAATTACCCCTAAAAGTTCTCATTAAACTAGTGCTAGTTCACACCAAACTAGTGCTAGTTAATGAAAGTTCATGCGGAAACAAAAAAAGTAAAGTCAAAATAATTTGGGGTATTCTTTCAATTTCAATAAAATGCAATCGGATGAAGTATGAGTTGGCGATCAGAACATATATGGATAGAACTTATAACGGGGTCTCGAAAACTAAGTAATTTTTGCTGGGCCCTTATCGTTTTTTTAGGTTCATTAGGATTCTTGTTGGTTGGAACTTCCAGTTTTCTTGGTAGAAATTTGATATCTTTTGTTCCGTCTCAGCAAATCATTTTTTTTCCACAGGGGATCGTGATGTCTTTCTACGGGATCGCGGGTCTCTTTATTAGTTCCTATTTGTGGTGCACAATCTCCTGGAATGTAGGTAGTGGTTATGATCGATTCGATAGAAAGGAAGGAATAGTGTGTATTTTTCGTTGGGGATTTCCTGGAAAAAATCGTCGCATATTCCTCCGATTCCTTATAAAAGATATTCAATCCGTTCGAATAGAAGTTAAAGAGGGTATTTTTTCGCGTCCTGTCCTTTATATGGATATCAGAGGCCGGGGGGCTGTTCCGTTGACTCGTACTGATGAGAATTTGACTCCACAAGAAATTGAACAAAAAGCCGCGGAATTGGCCTATTTCTTGCGCGTACCAATTGAAGTATTTTAATTTTGAGAAAAGGAACTGGGCTGAAGAACGAATGCTTTCTCGGCAGGAGGGAAAAAATGCAAGAATCCTGTTTTTTCTATAACTAAGTGATACTTTAGGATAAACAGATAAACCATATCTTGTAAATTTTTTTTCACTCGACCTTTCATTTGTGTTCTTTACTACCCAATAATGGGTTTTCTTAATAATGATAACTGGTCTGTTTCTATCTTTTTTTGCCGCTCATTTTTTTGACCATCACAATATCTTTCTCTCAATTATTCTATTCTTGACTATGGGGAATCGTTGGCATTTTTTTGAAATATTGGATATTTTGATAGAATAAGGGATTCTTTCGTCTCAAAATCTCAATAATATTCATTCCTTAAAGTACTTCTTTCGACCATTCATCGAAAGGAGACACTTGTTTGGAATTTGATGAATTGAGATATCTCTGGCAACACTTGTATTATTTCTTTAGTCAAATTCGAAGTGGAGTCTTAGTCTATTTCTGGATTCTTTCTAGATTCAAAACAAAATCACAAATAAAATAGATTCGTAGGTTTGATGCCTTGTCTACAACTCATGTTTGAAAGAAAGATTCGATTATATAAAGTCGACAAATGGAGTGGGTTAATTAAAAATTAACAGGCAAAAAATGGCAAAAAAGAAAGCTTTCACTCCTCTTTTGTATCTTGCATCTATAGTATTTCTGCCCTGGTGGATTTCTCTCTCATTTACTAAAAGTATGGAATCTTGGGTTATTAATTGGGTGAATATCGGCCAATCCGAAATTTTTTTGAATGATATTCAAGAAAAAAGTATTCTAGAAAAGTTCATAGAATTAGACGAAATCCTCTTCTTGGAAGAAATGATCAAGGAATACTCGGAGACATATCTACAAAAGTTTCTTATAGGAATCCACAAAGAAACGATCCAATTAATCAAGATACACAACGAGGATCGTATCCATACAATTTTACACTTCTCGACAAATATAATCTGTTTTGTTATTCTAAGTGGTTATTCGATTTTAGGTAATGAAGAACTTGTTATTCTTAACTCTTGGGCTCAGGAATTCGTATATAACTTAAGTGATACAGTAAAAGCCTTTTCGATTCTTTTATTAACCGATTTATGTATCGGATTTCATTCACCCCACGGGTGGGAACTAATGATTGGTTCTGTGTACAAAGATTTTGGATTTGGTCATAATGACCAAATTATATCTGGTCTTGTTTCCACTTTTCCGGTTATTCTCGATACTATTTTTAAATATTGGATTTTTCGTTATTTAAATCGTGTATCTCCATCACTTGTAGTTATTTATCATTCAATGAATGATTGATAAATCATCAATCAATCCAATTAGAACGTTTCTTACTTATGTAGTTCTACATAAGTATTAAAAACATTCTATCCGGGGGTTTTCATACTATTTTTATAGTATAGTATTCCAGTAAAATGATTCCAATAAATAGCAGAATCGTGGATAGGAAACTATACTAGGGACCTACCCAATTTATTGTAGAAATTTTCAGACCAATGATTAGACCATGCAAACTAGAAATACTTTTTCTTGGATAAAGGAACATATTACTCGATCGATTTCCGTATCGCTCATGATATATATCATAACTCGGGCACCCGTTTCAAGTGCATATCCCATTTTTGCACAGCAAGGTTATGAAAATCCACGAGAAGCGACTGGGCGTATTGTATGTGCCAATTGTCATTTAGCTAATAAGCCCGTGGATATTGAGGTTCCACAAGCAGTACTTCCCGATACTGTATTTGAAGCAGTTGTTCGAATCCCTTATGATAAGCAAGTGAAACAAGTCCTTGCTAATGGTAAGAAAGGGGGTTTGAATGTGGGGGCTGTTCTTATTTTACCGGAGGGGTTTGAATTAGCTCCTTCCGATCGTATTTCTCCCGAGATGAAAGAAAAGATAGGAAATTTGTCTTTTCAGAGCTACCGCCCTAATAAAAAAAATATTCTTGTAATAGGGCCTGTCCCCGGCCAGAAATATAGTGAAATCACCTTTCCTATTCTTTCCCCCGACCCCGCTACTAAGAAAGATGTTCACTTCTTAAAATATCCTATATATGTAGGAGGAAATAGGGGAAGGGGTCAGATTTATCCCGACGGAAGCAAGAGTAACAATACGGTTTATAATGCTACAGGGGCGGGCATAGTAAGCAAAATCATACGAAAAGAAAAAGGGGGGTATGAAATAATCATAACAGGTCCATCGGATGGACGTCAAGTGGTTGATATTATCCCTCCAGGACCAGAAGTTCTTGTTTCAGAGGGTGAATCCATCAAATTTGATCAACCATTAACGAGTAATCCTAATGTGGGTGGATTTGGTCAGGGAGATGCCGAAATAGTACTTCAAGATCCATTACGTGTCCAAGGCCTTTTGGTCTTCTTGGCATCTGTTATTTTGGCACAAATATTTTTAGTTCTTAAAAAGAAACAGTTCGAGAAGGTTCAATTGGCCGAAATGAATTTCTAGACTCGCGGATTTATCGACATCAGGTTCGTAAAAAGAAAAAATTTTGGTTGTCAATTCTTTATGATCAAAAAAGCAATTCTGAAAAACCTTTTATTTACTTGCTCTTTTTCTACGAACTTCGGGGACTCCCTTGTAGCGCACTCTTAGTCATAATAGGTAGATTTTTGTTTGAAGAAGTTTATGGCTTTACCGCCTTTTTCTTTGTTCAAATTGAATTGACAGGACTGTGTTACTATATGCCAGATTTCAATGCCATAAAATGGGGATAGAGATTAGCATAAATAAGCGGGTAATCGAACGAACTAGAAGTGTGGGGAACAAAAAATTCTAGGAGGCATTATTTGTTTTGTTTTCCTAGTCTTCGACACAAGAAAAGGAATTTTCTAAACCCCCTTTCTTGTG